ATCTGGTTCGATTCATGGTCGCATCTGCAAACGTTTTCCCGTGGGCCGACGCCCCCCAGTCCAGGCATTGATCTATATCACTTCAGAAGAAACGATATAAAAGTACTTACCTTCTCCTTGGTGAGTCGAAGTGGGGTGGAGTCCTCCCTTGCCTTGCGACCTAGGTATTCCGTTTCTGGTTTCCCAGACTTTTTGTAAAGGGCCCCAGTCTTCTGTTTTTCAGCTTTTAAAAAACTCCTTGCTCGATCTACTCGGCTAACTCTGCTTCTTTCGAAGAAGACCTTGATTTGAAAAGAGAAATCAACATCTTGCTTGATCCATTGAATGATCAAACAATTTTTCCTTGAATACTCAAGGGGATTTGGAGGACCAGCGAGGCGGGGTGAATTAGAACGGTTTCATGGTCCGGCGTTAGGCGTTATCGGTGTGCTGATTCCGGATTTCTTTGTACCGCCCAGAAAAGCACGAAAGAAGAGCGGATCCAATACCAAGTGACTTCTTTCCCAGAATGATAAAAGATGGTGTTTTCTATCTCTTTTGTTTTTTTTTCTGAACAAATCGAAGAACCTAATGGATTTAAACCGCGGACCTCCCGGCGACAAAATGGATTGGATCCACCAATCACAGGAAATAGGGTAAACTGAAAGGCTTGAAAGTCAAGAAACTGCGCTTTCCCTAGTTTATCAATACCTCACTAAAGATTAAAAAGAAAACTGCCTTGCACACACTCCTGACCACTCTTATATCCTAAATGGGGGATTCGCTTACACAAGGAAAGCTCTAAACCTAGCTTAAGCTTAATAAACTAAACTCATATAAATGCTTTAAAAATGGCTTGCCCACCAACTGTAACTTTTTCCCCAGGAAAGAGAAAAGCAACTGGAAATGCCACTCCAGAGGCTTAGCTTGGAAATAAAAGACTAAAAGTGTGAACCCCTACTCCCGCTCCATCAATAGGCCGGCCAAAGAGAGCGACTGGTAGGGAAAAAGATTGGATATAGAGTAGAAGGCAGAACGAATCCAAAGGCTAATCTGACACTCTGATAATCCCAGGAGAGGAGAGTAAGGATCCTCTAGCCTGAGTCTCAAACTCTGGTATGTAAGGGAGAAGTGCAACTCCTCCTGAAACTGTATTAATGATAGAAGAAACTGCAACTTCCATTGCAAATTCAGGGGATTAGAAAAGCAAAACCCCCAGCCCTACTGGAGGAACTACAACTCGTGATACAATGCCACTAGTAATAGACTTAGACTGTGACTCATACAATGGGTCTCGCGGGACAAAGACTTCTACAGGCTTTCTTTTGCCCTTCTTTATGCATGGCTTACAACTAGATGTAATCGAACTTACACTTGATGAAGGAAACCCAAATAGACTGGATGGACCGATGTAACCCAACCAGTAACTAGTGCCCCCCAAGGGACCTCTCCTATGTAACCCCAACTGAAAAGGGGGACGGAATAGAAATAGAATATTATGTATGGGCTTGCTTGCTCACTTGCTGACTTACTTCTTTTCCCAAAGAAAGAGAAAGCAGATGCTAACTCAACCGAAAGGTTTGGGGGTGAAGCTGTGAACTCAAACCAGGTAGCTGGAAAGGTCTTCAAAGAGAGATTCCACCTCAACCAGAATAAACCGTAGCTAAGATTCTGGTACTAACTCAACAACCGATAGGAAGGCAGATTACTCGACCAATAACTATGGAAAGTAGGTACTAGCTCGAGTAAGCAGAGACAGAGGTCGAAGTGAGATAAGACAGGGAAGTTTCCATCTCAACAGACTAAAGCGAAGAGGACTAATAAAGATCTTCCCTAAGGTCTCCTAAGAGCGTAACTTGTTGCAGCGGATGTTGCTGCTTAGAGATAGGACTGAGTTGAAACTATAATAAGTGAAGATCGTAAAGGTGGGAACCGGACTCGACGATAGGAGTTTCCAAACCTCAACAGAAGAAAGAGAAGGAGCACAAACCGCTGATGTTTTGGTAAAAGATTCTCTTGATCGACTTATAGTTGCAGAAAAGATAAACTCTTTTACTTATCGAGTAGCTGGAGAGTATGGTAATCTTTTATTTTGAAGAAAGGGCATAAACCACGGAAAGCTCAGGTTTTTCAAATCCTCTCGTTGAAGAGTAACCCTTCTCAGGAGTTGGATAGGACGGGAACTACTCGGCTAAGATTGAGGTTACCAGCCTTTAACTAGGTCTATCCATTTGATTCTCACACGATGAAGAAAGGTCATAAACCCTTAAGATTGCAGTGGAAACTTCCCTGACCTATCTATTAACTTCTAGTTTTGACCCATAGTTAGAATTCACAGGTAGATACCCTTGGTCTTTAGGTGGATGCTTATCTTCTTTCTCTGGTAGTGAGGCTTCTAGAACAACGACAACCGATTTTCCGGTAAGCGGATTGACTGCTTTCCCTTATTCTATTCCATTTGCACACACAAGGAACTATTCTGCTTCAGCTACAGTCTCTTAGTTCGGAGTTTAACTCTTTCTTTCCTCTGATGAATCTTTGGTTGACTCCAAAACTGGTGGAATCTCCCGCATCTGATCTTGACGTTTTGTTTTGGTTGATTCCCTCTTTTCAACCCCTATTGGGTCAACTACAAACCTTGTTATCTTAGCTTCGCTTTCATACCAAAAATCCTAAACTCTGGTTTCTTATTGTGTTCAAAATCTTTCGGTCGAGTAGTTATCTGCTTCTGCTACTTCACTAAATGCTGAGTTGGAATCCCTGACTTCTGCCCTTTACTCAAAAACGATTGATTGGGCTAGTGGAGTTGGAGAATCCGTTGACTTTACCGGAACATCCGCTAATTGGGGACTAAACAATAGAGCTTCGGGAAGAGTTTCCACCCTATTCCTCTCTTCTAAAAGAAGGAGCTGAACTCCTAAACCGAATTACCTGTCTTCCGGAAAGCTAGTTCTCCCCTTAAAAGGTTAGTCAAAGAGTTTGAAACCTCTCTAACTACTTATTCAACTCCTCTACCTTCGATCCCGGATATGCCATCTTCCCACTCAGAAAAGCTGATCTTTCTCCTTCTCCTGCTACTGATTCTGTTGAGCTAGTAAACTCCTTTACTTAACTTATTAGCCGATCTAGTTCAAGACTTTCCGGTTGAGTCTAGTCAATTGGGCAAGGCAGGATATCAGCAGTTCGATTGCCAGTTGGAGTTTTAGTGTAAGTTCCTATTTCTTACCTTACGAAATCCGCTTTCAATCCAGCAGAAAGAGCAGGTTCAAGGGCAATCTCTCCTGTGAGCAAACAAGGAATTGATAATCTATTACATCTTACTTGTGCCTGTTAGCATCTTAGTGGCTATCTTCAGCTTTCTTATCTGTATTGGACTATTTTGAATTAGCATCTTGCTAGTTTCCTCCGATTCCAGAGGGAGTTGGAGCCCTTCTTATTCAAGTCAGATTTGTAGCTAAGCTCTTCTATAAGTGAGTTCTCTAGGCAAGGTATCCTCTAGGCTCCCTCGCTACCTACGAGCTCCAAAATGGAGGTATCCACGGAAAGAACACAACTTCTTCGAAGATAGCGAACTCTTCAAACCAGACGATGAGTTGTGGGTCCTGTTTTGATCTGTCTTATTTTGGTACTGTCTCAGATCTCCAGTGGTACTAATCGGTCTGCTCCAGCTTCTCTGATGAAGCGAAAAAGATATTGTAAAAAGTTGGTCGAAAGGGCACTTCTCTTTCTTGCCTTTGACCCTGCTATAGCCCTTTCTCAATATGGATGCTTACTCCTTCTTTACCTACTTGTTCGTTTTGCACCACGGGAGTATTGGCGTTGATGAATGGAAAACCTTAGAAAGGGAAAGGGAATAGGAAGTCGATTCGTGTAACCTCTTTTTCCACTCTCAATGCTTGGCTTACGGCCAGGTTTAGAGCAGCAGACAAAGGGAAAGATTTCCAGTCAAGGACGCTACGCCCCAAGATCTGTTCATTCCTCTTCTTCTTCCTATCCGAATTTCTTCTATTCCTCTTCCTATCCTATTCTTTGGAAAGAAGGATTTCCACTGCCCGAAACCATAAACAATGGCTACGCACCTAAGAATTGACTTGTAAGCAGTTTCTCCCGCAAAAGCGGTTGTAGCTATTCATTTCGCTCCTCCCAGTTCTAAATGGGATGAGAAATTCACTAGCACGCTCCCATCTCTAAGTATTCTTTTATACTGAATTCAAGCGTATTTCTGCTTCAATTGCCTGCTCCGGTTCAACAATTTCCCCTGCTCCGGGCGAACCCCATGTAGTTGAACCGGTGGGAAGACCTATTACCGGAGAAAGGGGCGAAGCTACCCGCTTCAGATCTTGTTCATTTCGCATTTATTAATCGAGAAAATGGCGCTAAAGCTATTTATGCTGCTCCCGTTAAAGCTCTTGTAGTGGCTCCTGCCAAAGAAAGAGTTTCAGCCCGGTGTGAGATGGCTCTTTGAGACCTTTCCCCATTAGGGCTTAGAGTGAACCGATGCGAATGCTTTTCTCAGGGGAAGAAATGCATAACTTCCTTTTCCAGCGAGGTGGGCCGGGCGAACTGCTTTGTCCCTAATTAAGAAAAGGGGATTGGAGGTGGGGAAGAGCAGACATTGGTTGGTGTGGCGAAGGCCATTGAAATCGTGCCAGTTTGACTTTCTACTAGCTGTCAAAGAGAGCAATGATGCTGCGCACCTTTCCTAGAAGTCAATTCCAATCTCCCAACTTCCTTGTCTCAGGGGATGCAGCTACGACAAGGGAATAAGGCAGCGTTAAAAAGCACGAATCACACGCTAGTTCTTTCTCCCCAGAGGTCGAGAAAAAGCTGTAAAACAAGAGTAAACGGATCCCGAGAAGGTGATTACATATGACGGCACCAGCGATAAATGGCCTAAAAAGTGGCTTGTGATTGATTCTCACAAGCAGGCTTCTCAAAGGCATGCACACAATCAAGAGATCTAATCTAAGGCAAGAGACGATCGGAAAGGTTCAAATCCGGACAGGTACGAGTCCAGCAAA